AACTCTGCCGGGTTGAACCCACACGTAAAAATGACATTGCCATAAATGGATAAGGTAATATTTCCATTTACTCATCAAGAGAGGCGTACCTTTTGAGCCCAAAAAGGCTTTTCCTTGATACCTAACATAATGAATAAAAGGATCCTTGAACAACCCTAGCTTGGTTTGAATAGAACAGACTTCTACAAGAAGTTTTTTTATTTTTCCATAGAAATGGATTCGCTCAAAAAAGAGTCCAAAAGATGTTGATCGTAAATAAAACGACTGGTTACGAAGAAAACTGAGGATGGATTCGGATTCACATACATGAGAATTATAGAGGAACAAGAAGCATTTTTGATTCTTTTTTAAAAAAATGGAAATGGATTTCTTTAGTGTAATAAGGCTGTTCCAATTATCATACTTGTAAAGAAAGAAGCGTCCTAAATGTAACGAAGAAGCATCTTTCACCCAGTAGCGTAGGGTTTGCACCAATATTTCGAGATGGATGGGAGGGGTTATTTCTATATCTGACACATAAGTTAAATGTACCAATTGATCTTCTAAAAAAGGAAATAAGGAATGAATTGAGCGTAAATTCTGAAATTTTACTATTTGTTTCCTTTCGCAAAAAGATTCTAGTCGTAGGGAAAAGAAAATTTCTATAATTACTGAAAAACCTTCTGATAGCATTTGAGAATACAAATTCTTATTGTGTCCCAAAAATTCATTTTGGTTAGAACCATTAGTATTAGTAAAAAGAGCAAAATGGTTCTGTTGATCCATTCGATTAATTAAACGTTTAAGAAGTAGAAAACTAAATTTTTTGTCATAATCCACATTTTCCAACAAAACGGACCTCTGATCATGAGCAAATGTAGAAATATACTCTTGAAAGATAAGCGGATATAGGAAGTCATGTTGACGAGACTTATCGAGGTCTAAATATCCTTTAACTTCCTCCATTTAAATTTAAAATGGAAATTCGATTGGAATAAAAGATAATGGATTTCGTGGATTATCAAATGATACATAGTGCGATACAGTCAAAACAAGGTATTCGAGGAATATAAAAAATAAACACCTCGGAGATAAGTAAACTCATCAACGGACTCTCTATCCTCTCTTTTCCATATAAATAATTTAGATTCATTATAGGATAAGAAGGTGGTTAGAAATCCTTTATTTTTTCAACTTAATCGCTCTTTTGATTTTGGAAAATGGATATTTATCAATATACAGCTTCTTTTACACAGTCATCTCCCCTCTAAAATGGAGAATAGTTAGGATTCTTTTTTAATGGATAATCCATTCATGGGCGAAGCCTTTCCCGTAGCGGGCACTAATATATTTTTAACATATAATTAGATCGGTTAGTCATTCAAATTACGAACACAAGCACGTGGCTTTTTGTTTCCCTACAATTGGAGCCAAAGGGCTCTATCCATTTATTCACCTGACCCAACTTTCAATTCATTTTTTTTGCTCCAAGAAGTCAAATCAGGACCAAGCTTTTACGAATGAAACAGTTTTAGAATTCTCTATTGATACGACATGCTATTTTTTCCAGTCATTCCCATTTAGGATCAGTCGTGGTCGTACAAACTCTACCGACGGTATGGACGAATCCCTTGCTTCATCCAGATATGTAAAAGATCCTAGTCGCACTTAAAAGCCGAGTACTCTACCGTTGAGTTAGCAACCCCAAGCCAAAAAAGTCTATAAATCCAGTCAAAACCAAACTAAAGATTGCATGACATAATCAAAACATTGAACTAAAAACTAATAAAAAATGAAGGAAAGAAAAACCAAAATCTATGGAACGAAGATAAATGGGTGCTTTTCTTTTTATACACGATCTAATTATATTTGTTCGATAGACTGTTGTCAAGATAAATGTTGAGAAAAAAATACAATACAAAAGCGACAAGAAATTCCATTTTAATCGAAATTACTAAGAAAAAAGAAGGACTTGTGTTGGATTGGCACTACATGGATTATCTACATAGATAGATAGATAAAAACTAAATGGAACTAGCAAATAGGAAAAATATATATATATATAAATATATTGGAATTAATTAATCAATAGAAGTTGACAAAGCAAATTTTATCTCGTCCTTTAGAACTCCAAAGAAAACCATCCAATTAAAGGGAATATCAGAATTTGTAGATCCAAGTTCTTGAGCTATTCTATTCATTTGAAGATTTTCACAATACCAATACAAGGTATTTTCGTTCTTATCATGTGGTTTTAGAGGAAGAATAAAAATGGGTTCTGATTAGAGTAAGAAAGAGAATAGTAAAGCAAAGGTATAAAAATTTAGATTAGATCCGAGTCATACCCACACTCTTTTTTTTTATTTCTTTAATTTCGATTGATTAAGAAAAAGTTCCCTAAAAACATCTGCCTTCTTTGAAATATCATGAACAGTTCCTGTCGGTTTAGCCCCCTTTTCAAGGAAATAGAGAATAGCCGGAACATTTAAATTGGTTTGATTCCTTATCGGATCATAAAAACCCACTTTACGAAGATCTCTGCCTTCTCTTCGGGTTCGAACATCAATTGCAACAATTCGATAAACGGCTCATTGGGATAGATGGAATACCCCCCCCCCAGAACCGTATAAGAGGTTTTCCCCTCGTACGGCTCAAGAAAAAATGATTCGAAATTCTATAATTTAAATGCCAAGTAGATCCCTAAAATAATTAAATAAATAGAATCAAAATAAAGCCCTTTCTTGTTTTCAAAAAAACAAAAAAGGCATTCGTACTCATAACTCAAGTTAGATAACTCTCAAATAGTTTAAAGAATGGCCTGAGGCATTTCCGTTATTGAGTGGTCTCTAACCTCTTTCTGTCTCGTTTAGAAGTTTTTTATTCTTCTCTAGTTATTAAGACAATTGAACAAAGTCTTTCCTTGTTCCAACATGTTTTAGCTTTACTTTGAATCCGTGGGTTTAGACATTACTTCGGTGATCCTTAATCATTTCAAAATGGCAGCAACATACCCTTTTTTATGATTTCTTATATCAAAGAATCATTCAAATGCTTGATTCCCGCTTTATACACTTTTGATCAAAAGAGTTTTACCAATTCGAAAAACGGGTTTGAAACGTGTTCGAATTCGATCCTTTCGATTTATATCTTGAATATACACTTACGAAGTTGTTCCAACTTATTCATTGACACTCACCCTAGATTCTTGCCCCTGAGAAATCAATCAATACTTTATACTCGAGCTCCATCATATTATGGACTATTTGAATTACAATTGAGAGTAATAGAACAGAACAAAAGATGTCGAGCCAAGGGCACCTTCATTGCGATCTAAAATGACGGATGTAAGAATCCACAGCTGATCATGTGCTTCAAGTCGCACGTTGCTTTCTACCACATCGTTTCAAACGAAGTTTTACCATAACATCCTATAGTTTAGAAATGGAATCATGAGTAGTCATTGGTTTGGTCAGTACTCCGGATATAATAATCTATTTTATGTGTATATGGGTAGCGAAATTCTTTTCTAAGGAAGTACTCACTAAGAATTCACCTTAAATCCCCTATTTGAATTCCAAATTTGATTGTATAATAAAGTATTATTTTTTTTTTTTTTATTTATATTTAAGTATAGAAGAATAGAATGATATAATAAAAATACAATAAAAATAAGATGAATCAAGGAGTTCGTTTTAATGAATCCACCTCGTCGAGTACCGAGAACTCACAGGAAATCATGGAAAATATTGAAAACACATTTATTTCCTACTTCAACATCATTATTTGAATACAATACATGTGTTCAGCCTATCCTAAGATAGACAAATCCATTAATTCAACCATCGATAGGTTAAGGAAAATAGCTAAGTAAAAAAAATTCCAGGTTTTTTTTTATGAAGTGGATAAAAAGAGTGATATCTGTGGAAAATTTTTCTTCCTTATTGCTTTATCTGATTACAGAAATAGGAATCGAATGAGTAAAGGATTTCCGTATCTATTCGCTAAGTTAAACAACTGTCAACTTAATTCTTAATTCTGGATTAACTATTTCAATTAAATTCAATTAAAAGGATCATAAATATTTGTCACAAAAAGAAAAACACTGTTGTTACTTAAATAGAACAATACATTGAAGTCCCCACTTGAAAGTAAATTTTCTGTAATCTTTTCCATAAAGTGACTAGAATAGACGAATCGCCTCCTCTCAAAATTGTTAGCTAGATTTACAATTATTAATTCATTTTTTGAATTAGAGCAAAAATGGAAATACCTAAAAAGGGGGGTTCAAACAAAAAAGCATCTGTTACGTATGTAATTTACTTGATCTTTTATTAATGAGGTTTGTAGAACAGATAAAGTTATTAAAATGGATACTTTTCATTAGGGAGATGATGAAGCATAAATAAAAAGCAGGCCTTTTTCCGAGATACACTAGGTGAGCTAGGATAAGTATAAAAAAAGGATTCGGATTAAGCTCTTGTTCCTAATTTTTATTTTATCCCACTAAAGTTTTGTCTGAAGAGACTTAATACCCTTGATTGAATTCACTTACTACCAAGACTTTTGTTTAGAATTGAAAACGTCTTACTAAATTAATCGATATATCCCTTTACTTTAAATTAAATAAAAGGCAGGTACAGTTTTTCTAAATACTTACCTTCAGTATGAATATGAAAGAGCATGTGCCGCCGATGAAAGGGCTGTACAACTTCTTTTTTTATTCAAACTAGTGTGGTTTATGTTAGTTATACTGAATATAAAAATATATCTGTCATTTGAACTTAATTAAGTTTCTAAAAAAGACATGGTTCAGAAAAAAATTAGTATTAGTAATTAAAGTAGAAAGAAGAATCAAATTCTATCCAATAGGCTATTACTCTGTTATTGTAAATAAACGAGGGTTTTCAAAAAAAAAAGCGTTCTTTAGTCGCATATAATCCATATCCTCTGGGACGGAAGGATTCGAACCTCCGCATAGCGGGACCAAAACCCGTTGCCTTACCACTTGGCCACGCCCCACTTCTTATATTCTTCACTAATAAACACTAGTGTTAGTAGTGGTTGTTCGTCAATTCCAGCCAAAATTTCTATGGAATAGATAATTTTAAACACGTGTCGATATAGAATTATAGAAAAATGGATTGATCATTACATATAATTTAATTAAGATATAAGATATTGTATGAAATTCGAATTTCTTCTATTTTGAATTGAAAATAGAAGGGTTTTTGATTGGGTAAATTCAAAGAAAAAGAAGAGTTTTTGAGTCTATTTTACTTTCTTCATTTTCTCTTATATCAATAACTCAATCAAAAAGCAATTATCTCCAAGAACAAAAAACTTTTGTTATGCTTAATATCTTCAGTTTGAGCGGTATCTGTCTTAATTCTGACCTTTATTCGATTCATGTTTTATTTGCCAAATTACCTGAGGCCTACGCCTTTTTAAATCCAATTGTAGATCTTATGCCAGTTATACCTCTGCTATTTTTTCTCTTAGCCTTTGTTTGGCAAGCTGCTGTAAGCTTTCGCTGAGATATTTAATATAATAATAATACTGTTCTAGAAAAATGCATCCTTTATTCGATAAAAAATATTAACAATGGATAATTGATAAGATCAGATAGGGCTGAGCTCTTGGTGCAAATGAAACCAGTTGCCCTAAATCTGGATCACCCCATTTCTGCATTCTGACGCTTTTCCGGTGAAAAACTCTAGTGGGTTACCCACCAATTAACTATTTTGGTTTTGGATATTAATATTAAAGAGACTTTTGATAATGAAAGAGCCTTCTTCCAAATATTACAACTGAATTTCTGAAAATTCATTTTTTTTGAAGCAGCTTCATTTCTTAGTATCTAAATAGTTAGAATATGGGGTATAAAAATGACGAATCTATTCTCTTTTTTACAAAAAAAATGATATTGGAGATTGTGTAATGCTTACTCTCAAACTCTTCGTTTACACAGTAGTTATATTCTTTGTTTCTCTCTTCATCTTCGGATTCCTATCTAATGATCCAGGACGTAATCCTGGACGAGAAGAATAAAAAAATAGGAGAAGACTTTTTTGTTTCTTTTGCTTTATTTTAAAATTTTCTTACCATTTTTTCAATTTACTCCTTTAACTAGGAATTTTTCTAGAAAAGAAAATAAAAAAGATTTCCTTTCCGATAAATATTAAAGAAAACAAATTCAACGGAAACGGAAAGAGAGGGATTCGAACCCTCGGTACGAATAGCTCGTACAACGGATTAGCAATCCGACGCTTTAGTCCACTCAGCCATCTCTCCAGTTGAAAAAGAATAAGTACTATGTTACATTACTTAACATGTATAAGGTAAGGATTGAAAAGAATATTTCTTCTTTATTTTTCCTTTATTCTTTTATTATATAGATCTAAAATATGGATCTAAAGACGGTTAAACTACAATCCCATTATTTTTTTTTTTTTTTTTGATAAAGTAAGAGTAAGGGCTTTTTCATTCCCACGGCCTGGCCGGGTTAGTACCTAGCCGGGCCTTTTCAAAATACTTTAGTTGAAAAGGTACTCTGTTTTTCTTTACTAGATTACTAGATATAGTTGGAACTAATTCCTAAAACTATACGTAAAAAAAAGGATAATTAAAAAGATCCTCTCCTTTTTGTTTGAGAACTTCTTTACTTGAAAAAAGGGGGGTTCCATTTTGAATTCTTCCATTAATTATTTTTATATTATAATTATAACTGACGTTATTTTATCGAACCCTAATCGGTCCAAAACCCTTCAGCAAAAAAGATAGAAATAGAATAGGTTATTTAAATCATCCCTTTTAGTAATAATTAGACCTTTTAGTAATAATTAGAGTCACCTGACAAAAGGCATCAACACTCTAAGTTTCAGGATTTTTGCTGATACCGCCACAATTCTTTTTTGTTCGACAAAAACCCATTTCTATATAATAATGACATTGTAGCGGGTATAGTTTAGTGGTAAAAGTGAGATTCGTTATATGACTCCCCTAATAGTTAAGGGGTCCTTCGGTTTTCTTTGTATTCCGAACAAAAACTTCATTTCTTAAAAAGGATTTAACCCTTTACCTCGCAATGACAAATTCGAGGACAAATCTACATTCTCGTGATTTTTATCCAAATAAAAATTCAAAATTTGAAAATTGGATTCTAAAATTACGAAACAGAATTCTTATTGAATTGGATCAATACTTCCAATTGAATGAGTATGAATCCATGGATAAGGAAAGTAAAAAAAAATTCTAATCGTAACTAAATCTTCTATTTTTTATTTGTCGAGGGAAAATTGAAGTAAAATAGCTATAAAATGATGACTTTGGTTTACTATAGACATCAACATATTTTTTTAGCTCGGTAGAAAAAAAAAAAAGACTTTTCCTCAGGATTCTCTCCACTAGAAATAGAGAACGAAGTAACTAGAAAGATTTTTCCAATCTTCCTCTTATAGAGGGATCATCTATAAAGCGAGCCACCTTGAATGGATTCAAGATAGAAAAGCTAACATAGATGTT